TCAAAGGCAAATGCCCAAATATTGGTTATGACATATATGTGTAATAGAGGTTTTTTTTTAACCTCTTAACTTAACTAGAAATCCATTATTTTCAATGTTCTCTAAAGATACAGAAAAAAAAAAAAGAAAAATAGGAATCTTTGGGGTTATAATGCCAAAATATCAAGTCGGCTCACTCGTCTTTACGTGGATCTAGGCCTTTTGAGCCATCTATTTTTTTCTATTTACTTTACGTTTTATTTTCTTTTTCTTTTATTTTTTTTTTTATAATGTGGGTTTCCTGCCGTCGTCTTTCTTAGTGATAGAAATTCTTTTGTTAAGACCCTATAAATATAAATCGATTCAAAAAAGACCGAAGATTCATATCAAAACCGCGATGAGTCAATAAAACCTGCAATCTACGTCCAAAAATACCTTGAGTAAGAACTGTTGGATCATCACTTATTCAATGAATAGATATAATGCAAAAAAGAATCCAAAGAAATCTTTGTCCTTTTTTTTTAATAAAAAAAAATAAACGATCAAACCTTTTTTATTTAATATAGAAAACGCTTTGAAATTTTTTTTCAAATCCGGCTGCGTGGTCTGAATATTAAGTTAAGTATGAATCATAGTCCTAATACTTTCTAATATAATGTATTTCATATATTCCGTGCTTCCGATACTCTAATAAATATCGGACGGGTTAAAACCATCTCTATCAAGATGACAGAATGATTCTCTGTGCTATTAATAGGATCAATTAAAACAAATCACACACTCATATTCCGGAAATAAAGAAACGAAGAAATTCCACGTTCGAACTACCAAATCCAAATAATGGACTCAAAATAAAAGACCTAATCACTTTGTATCGAAAAGTTAGTTAGCCGTTCTTGTGAATCTAATTCATAGAAATTCCGTCCAGTAAAATGGAAGAATTATAAATCTCCAAAATAATAGAAAGAAATATCGCAAATAGAGCCATTGCAACACCCATCAAAGGAGTGGTTCCCCACCCAGGAGCTACTTTACCATATTCCGAATTCAAGGGTTTCAATAAATTCCCTGCAGTAGTTCGTCTTGGTCTTGTACCAGATCTAGAACTACCCTCAACTGTTTGTGTAGCCATAAATGCTATTTTGTATTCATTCAGATCTGTTGACTTTGTATACCATTCTGCTTTAAATAAATGTATATGATTCCGCTTTAAATAAATGATCTTATCGTGGATCCATTGTGGTTTTGAAATCTGACAATAATGGAAACAGGAACCCTAGTTGCCATCTCTATATCTGGTTTACTTGTAAGTTTTACTGGGTATGCCTTATATACTGCTTTTGGGCAACCCTCTCAACAACTAAGAGATCCATTCGAAGAACATGGGGACTAGTTGAAGCAACGAGCCCCCCTGAGGGGCTCGTTGCTTCAATTCAATTGATATACTGAAAAATCATTTAACCTTTTTAGTTGGAACTTTAGGCGGTTCTCTAAAAAAGATAGCGAAAAAGATTATTCCTAAAGTCGAGACTAAAAGAAATGTATAAACCAATGCTTCCATATATTTCGTTGTGGTTTACAATTATAGCTTTCATACCTGTTTATTTTATTTAGGGACCGTTTCCCAGATAAAGAAAGAGCAAGAATCAAAGAAAAGAAAGGGCAGCCATTCAAATCAAGATTTAGCTGGTAACCCATGAGAAATTCAAAAAAATAGAAAAATAAGAGAACGATGTTGTATCAAACTACTTGTCTTCTTGTAGTTGGATCTCCAAGTTTTTGGAATGCTCCAAATTCCACTTGAGCATCTAAGTCTGGATCAATCCCAGCAAAAACATCTCTGAACAAGGTTCTAGCACCATGCCAAATGTGTCCGAAGAAGAAGAGAAGAGCAAACGAAGCGTGACCAAAAGTAAACCAACCCCTCGGACTGCTGCGAAAAACACCATCGGATTTCAAAGTAGCACGGTCTAATTCAAAAATCTCACCTAATTGAGCACGTCTAGCATATTTTTTGACAGTAGCGGAATCGCTATAACTAACCCCGTTGAGTTCACCGCCATAGAACTCAAGAGTTACACCGACTTGCTCCACACTATATTTGGATTCCGCCCGTCTAAAAGGAACATCGGCTCTAACAATTCCGTCTCCATCCACCAAAACAACCGGAAATGTTTCGAAAAAGGTAGGCATACGACGTACGAAAAGTTCCCGCCCCTCCTTATCTCTAAAGATAGGATGTCCTAACCATCCAACAGCTATTCCATCCCCATTATCCATTGAGCCTGCTCTAAACAATCCCCCCTTTGCCGGATTATTTCCGATGTAATCATAAAAGGCTAATTTTTCAGGAATTTTAGACCAAGCTTCCGATAAACTTTGATTTTCGACTAGTCCAGCACTCACTCTTCGAAATATTTCTTGCTGGAAGTATCCCTGATCCCATTGATAACGAGTGGGACCAAATAATTCAATCGGGGTGGTTGCCGAACCGTACCACATAGTTCCAGCAACAACAAAAGCTGCAAAAAAGACAGCAGCAATACTACTGGAAAGAACGGTTTCAATATTTCCCATACGTAATCCTTTGTACAGACGTTGAGGCGGGCGGACACTAAGATGGAAAAGGCCCGCTAATATGCCTAATGTCCCTGCTGCAATATGATGAGAGGCTATTCCCCCTGGAACAAAAGGATCAAAACCCTCCACACCCCAGGCAGGATTTACAGGTTGTACCCTTCCGGTTAGTCCATAAGGATCGGACACCCATATTCCAGGACCATACAATCCTGTTACATGAAATGCACCAAAACCAAAGCAAGCCACGCCTGAAAGAAATAGATGAATTCCAAAGATTTTTGGCAAATCCAAAGAGGGTTTTCCCGTACGTTCATCGGTAAATATTTCTAGATCCCAATAGACCCAATGCCAGATAGCTGCCAAGAAGCACAAGCCAGAAAAGACAATATGTGACCCGGCCACACCTTCGTAACTCCAAATGCCCGGGTTTGTTATCGTTCCCCCTGCGATACTCCAACCACCCCATGAATCGGTTATTCCTAAACGAGTCATGAAGGGTATAACGAACATACCCTGTCTCCACATTGGGTCAAGAACAGGGTCAGAAGGATCAAAAACCGCCAATTCATAAAGAGCCATCGAACCGGCCCACCCAGCAACTAGAGCTGTATGCATTATATGAACAGAAATCAAACGGCCCGGATCATTCAATACGACGGTATGAACACGATACCAAGGCAAACCCATGGAAATACCCCTTATATAAAACAAAATGAACACTATGTAACTTTATTGCACTGGAAAAGACTATGCTATGGACTTCCTTCTCATTTTCAGTGGATTATCTCGGGGAAAGGATTTACATTTGTTCCAGTATTTTAGTAATAATGGAAGAATTCTAGAAAAAGAAGCAGATCTATTCTATACCCGATAAGTAACAATACGCAATGGTGGAAAGGAAGTAAGCGAGTTGGCCCTATTTTATATGAGTGAATACGGGCATATATATTTGTTTATCATTCAAAGGACTTATTCGTACGAATCTTACTTTATTCATTTGGTCTTCTTTTATTTCTGATCTTTCTTTCTAAACTTATTCAATCTATCGATAAAATAGAATAAAGACCCATATTTTTAGGACACTAAACCCATTCTTACGCTTCTACATCAAAATGAGGTAAACGAAACCAACTAATTAATCATTTTGTTTATGCCTGTTGGAGTTCCAAAAGTACCGTTTCCATTTGGTAAAGATGAAGATCAAGATTTTTTGGAAGATAAAGAGAGGGATCGAGATTTTTTGGAAGATAAAGATAGGCTTGAAGATAATAATAAGAATGAAGAAAAAGTTGAAGATAAAGATAAACGTAAAGGGAAAGCTAAGTCTTATGTTGATTTATACACCCGAATGTATCATGAAAGGTTTCTGTTTTTATTCGGTGAGCTCAATACTCGGTTAGCAGGTACGCTTATGGGTATTCTAACCCATTTCAGTGTAGCGGAGCCAGAAAAAGAATTTATTCTTTTTATAAACTCTCCGGGAGGGGGGCTAGGCTCTGGAGTATCTCTGTATACTGCTATGCAATATGTGACCTCAGATGTAAGTACGGTGTGCGTGGGAAGCGCTTTTTCAATGGCATCCTTTATTCTGGCCGGAGGGGCAAAGGAAAAGCGTGTAGCAACCCCTCACTCTAGAATAATGCTACATGAACCCCGTACTGACTATTTGAGGACAAGGGGGTCAGACATTTTCAAAGACATGAGAGAGCTAAAGAAACTGACCCTTACTGTCATACAGCAATTGGCAAAAATAACGGAAAAATCCCAACAGACTGTATACAGAGATATGAAATTGCAAATGTTTATGTCACCAACAAAAGCCAAAATTCATGGAATTATTGATAATATAGTTGAGGAGGAGTATGAGGATTTTTTTTTTGAATAAAAGATTAGCAGAGATTCCACGAAAATACATGATTTAATATTTAAAATTCTTACCTTTACCCAATTAAATGGAATATTTAGAAATCAATTTCTAAAAAATTCATATGAATAGAGAAGTAATTCATAATCATCGAGTTAGGATTGATCTAAACCAAATCATTCTGCGTATGACCCAAAATGCCAACTATTAAACAACTTATTAGAAAGACAAGACAGCCGATTCGAAATGTCACGAAATCCCCTGCTCTTCGGGGATGCCCTCAGCGTCGAGGAACATGTACTAGGGTGTATGTGCGACTCGTTCCGATCATGGACTAAGACAAAAGAAAGGAAAAACATTGTCAATGATAAGTAACGATGAATAGGATAGAGTGGAAAAATTCCATTTACTTTTTTTTATTTAACTTAAAAAGAAATCTATCATATCGATCGTGTATCAAATTTATGGTTTACATTGGTGTAAATCCAATCACCTCAATTTGAAATTGAGGATGAGAAAGACTTCCCATTGGTAGCAAATGGTTATCCATTAAGCAGGGAAAACCCCAGTAAAAAAAAAGAAAGATTATGACCTTACTCTTACAAGTGTAAGAACGGACTAACAGGGTCAGCTATCCAGCAAATCCTCGTACTTAAATATCGTTACTGTATAGTTAGATTTCGTTGTGAAAGATCTATTACTAGATAACTCACGGGTAGAGACAAGGGGTGTGAACTGTACAAGTTAACAATAGCATTGATTAAATGAAAAAAAAAAGGCGCTCCGGTGTATAGAGGGGACCTCGCCGTTTAATAAGTAGCCATAGAAACGAAGAAACCCACTTTTTCTTGATCCATTTATATTATATTATTCACTATGTTTTTTAATATTCTATATTCTTTTTGATACTTGATACTGGGTATCAAGATAATTTGTTATTTTGAAATGAAATACCTAGAAAAAAAAAGAATGGTGGTTGGGAGGGTTATAGTAGCAAAAGCCATTAAAATCCTTATTTTATACATCGGAAAAATACGTTTTGTTATTAACAAACAGATTAGGTAAGAAAAAAGAATAACCGAAAAAAAGATAATGGAAAAACAAAGAAATCCGTTTAGTTATTCATAAAAAAATTCATTATTCAGCAAAATTTTTGATTCAATGATTAGAGTTAAACGAGGATATACAGCGCACAGACACAGAACAAGAATTCGTTCATTTGCATCAAACTTTCGAGGGGCTCGTTCAATACCTATGCGAACTCTTACGCAACATAAAATAAAAGCTTCAGTTTCGGCTCATCGGGATAGAGATAGGCAGAAAAGAGATTTTCGCCGTTTGTGGATCAGTCGAATAAATGCAGCAATTCGAGGTACTGGGGTATATTTTAGTTATAGTATATTTATGAAAAATCTGTACAAGAATCAGTTACTTCTTAATCGAAAAATACTTGCACAAATAGCTATATTAAATAAAGAATGTCTTTATACGATTTTCAATGAGATCATAAAATCAAAGAAAAAAGAGGAGAGGAATGGATGGATTTCCAGTTTCTTTTTTCCATTTTTCAGCAGAAAGATAAATGGAGTTCCCAATAGTGGGATACCACCCGGGAGCTGGTACTAAAACTCCGGGTAGTATAATAGGGATTACTATGATAAATTAGAATTTCTAAAATATATATTTTATTCTTCATTTTCCATCTTACTCGAACAGTCGATTCTCTTTTTTCCTTTCCCTGGAACGGTTAATTATCTCTTTTTTTTTTTCTCAAACCACGAGTGGTCAACTTGCTTTTTTCAAATTGTTTTTCATTATTAAAAAAAGGTAACAAAGATAAAATACGAGCTTGTTTTATAGCAAGAGTAATTAATCGTTGTTGTTTTAAGGTCAATCTATTCACCCGTCTAGATAAGATTTTTCCTTGTTGACTAATAAATCGATTAATTAAACTCATATTTTTATAATCAATTCGATCCCCCGATTGGATCGAGGGCAAACGCTTACGAAAAGATTGCTTAGATTTCAAAAATCGCTTAGATTTCAAAAATCGCTTAGATTTCATAAAGAGTCTCTTAGATTTCTCCATGATTTTCTTATTCCTTATCCCCCAATCGTATTTTTTTGAAAATGGAATTTGTTTCTTTTTCGACATATGTTTCACTATATATAAGTTATATCGAAATTAACTTATATCGAATTGATATGTTATAGATCAAAAAAAAATAGGTTATATATCATATGATTTTATACTATTTGAAATACTCTATTTCATTAAATCATGCCCCTCCCCCTTGTGGGGGTGACACAGAGTGGATCGATTTAAGCTATTTCTTTATCTCTACATGAATCGTATGTTTGTGACAATACGAACAGAATTTTCTCAATTCCAATCGACTAGGCATATTGTGTTGATTCTTTTGGGTAATATACCTAGAAATACCCTTTGATTCTTTATTAATGTTATCTCGAACACAACTAGTACATTCCAAAATAATCGTTACTCGCATATTTTGACCCTTGGCCATAAACCTCCTTGGGGTTTTTGATTGACTCAACTCGTCCTTTTTTAATTCGAAGCGAAGAAGACGAAAGAAAGGGAAAAAAAATAAAAGTTATTAACCCGAAATCAAATTATGAAAGATTGCGTTGAAATCAATATATAAATGTAATAATAAAAAATACAGTGATTTCGAACTCTATTTATAACTACAGTACAATATGCAAGTTATCATTTCCGTTTTTTGTATGATATCATTGTCCCGTGCTAGCCATCACATTTCTATTTCGAGGTTCACCTTATTAATTTACTGAAGGTGAAGCCTGGGATTGAACCTCTGATAAATTCGGAGGTTCAATCCACTTTTCTTCTTTTAGTTTTAGAACTCAAATAAGTTTCTAAAAACTAAAAAAAAAAAAGATGAGGGATTAAGCGCCTTAATTGGATCTATCATTTTCTGCGCCCCCTTCCCTACTACGTCAATAATTAGAAAAAAGAGAGAATATCAATGCATCGGGAAATAAACGATTGATCTCTATCAATATACCCGCTAAAGAACCGAGCCAAAGGGTACTTACTACTGGTGCCACGGAGAGATATGTTTTTAGATCAGGCATTTTAAATCCTCCTTATTTATTGTAATTTTGTATACACAAGGGTAATACATATATGATCAGATATATCTATAATTACGAATAAGTACTTGCATTCATAATCTCGAATTCAAATTGAAATCTACAGCAATTCATTAGATATTTTTTTTTTTCATATTCTATACCATGAGACGAAAAAGAAAAAATGACAAGATATTTTGTCGATATCAACGGAGGAAATAAAAGTGTGGAAAACAAGACAAAGATTCTTTACAATTACACTGTAAACCAATTAAAAGGGATGTAGCGCAGTTTGGTAGCGCGTTTGTTTTGGGTACAAAATGTCACGGGTTCAAATCCTGTCATCCCTATCGCTAAGGATTTCTTATCAGCAACAAGGGATCCTTTGAGATCGATTAAAAAACAGCACATACATACTCAATAGAGAATTGTATTCTCTATGATAGTATGTGGATACAAAATAAAGTGGGATAAAAAGATCTTTTTTATGAGAATAAAACGCTCTTAGTTCAGTTCGGTAGAACGCGGGTCTCCAAAACCCGATGTCGTAGGTTCAAATCCTACAGGGCGTGATTCCATTCTTGTTAGATAAAGAATGATACTGAAATTGTTGAAAGGTAGTTCGAATCCCTACTTGTTTTAGTCCACAGGAGGTCAATAAACAAAAAGGATGTTAGTTAATCAAAGGTCTAACTGATCGCCACGTCTGTATTGCAAATATGCAGTTACGAATAATCCAGCCAAAGTAATTGGAATTAGACCTAAGACGATTCCAAATAGAAAAACTTCAATCATTTCAATTTGTTTGAAAGGAGAAGAGGAGGGGAAATATCTATAATATTAATCTGTATTCCACATGAATCTCAATAACTAATAATTGGACACTCATGGGAAGGAACTGTGAAATATATGGACTACTGGATAAAGATTTAAGATCCCTTTTTTTTTGAATTCTTCATTCAAGTCATTTCACGATTTGAAATCAAATAAGTCGTATCTTGCTAAGACCGATAAATAAAGCTGAAGTTATAGTTAAAGCCACTAGTAGAAAACCAAAATAACTAGTTATAGTAGGCATGAAGAGGCTAAATCAAATATGTTCTTTTTATACATATCTTTATAACGAGAAAACACTTCCCTAAATTTCCATCTTTGAAAAAAAAAAAAGAAGATACGAAGATAAAAAAAAAATACCAATTAAAAGATTCAATTGAAATGATTCATCAATGAACCATTATATACAAGCAAAAATCATAGTAATAAATCAATTCATCATCTATACCATCTACCCCCGACCGCGATTCCCAAGTAACAGGTTCATTGAGAAACTCTTGAATTGATTAAAATGAATCGAATTCTATTCAAAATTCTATTTAAAAGAATCAAAACCGTGTTGTGTAACTTCATTGAATGAAAAAAATCAAACTCTCTTTGAATTAATATGGAAAAATGAGAAAATATAGATTTTTATCGTTTTTTATTTATTTATTTTTGTCGTTTTCTATTTTACTAGAAAGAATATAAATAAAACCTCATTTTTGTAAATATTTTGAATTGGGCCAAGCAAAAACCCTCGTGTCTAAGTCTAATACAAGAACAAGAATGCGCGTATCGCGAATATTGATTATAATATTTTAGCTGTTCTCTTCCTTTCATCGAATATTATCTATGACTACTATCACTTTTACTTGTTACTGAACAACTACCCAATTCTTTAAAATGAAAAAAAAAAACAAAAAGGCGGTTCGGATAAAAAGCATCTTATACAACCTCAAAAAAAAGTTGCTAGATTTTGCATCTAATTGAATTGTATAAATAGGATAATTTTATCCACAAATTATTATAAGCTAATCCATCGAATTCACACCCTATTTTACTTGATCTTTCGAGTTCGAAAACAATGATGTAGAATGGAGAGACCTCTTATCTTATATTAATAAAGGGAATTCTTTTTCTTGAGTACATGATTCTCTCTTGACAAATAACAAGAAGAGAAGACAGAAATTATCTAACACTTGACCTCGATACTGATTGGGAAATTACGTTGCTTTGTTAGAAGAAGGATAGCTATACTGATTGGGTATACTCTAAGGACACCCTTGGTACAACGTTGACGATCTCACAAGGATTCATTTTCAGTGAGTTTACACTTACTGATCTCATCTTTTCTGGAATCGATACCCCTTTACTGTACAAGAATATGTGGAGCTCGGCATGTCTGGAAGCACAGGAGAACGGTCTTTTGCTGATATTATTACCAGTATTCGATACTGGGTTATTCATAGTATTACTATACCCTCCTTATTCATTGCGGGTTGGTTATTTGTCAGTACAGGTTTAGCTTATGATGTTTTTGGAAGTCCTCGCCCAAACGAGTATTTTACAGAGAACCGACAGGGAATTCCATTAATAACTAGTCGTTTTGATCCTTTGGAACAACTAGATGAATTTAGTAGATCTTTTTAGGAGGCTCCAATGACCATAGATAGAACCTATCCAATTTTTACAGTACGATGGTTGGCTGTTCACGGGCTAGCGGTACCTACCGTTTTTTTTTTGGGGTCAATATCAGCAATGCAGTTCATCCAACGATAAATCTAATTAAAATTATAGAGCTACGACACAATCAAATCCAAACGAACAAAATGTTGAATTGAATCGTACCAGTCTCTACTGGGGGTTATTACTCATTTTTGTGCTTGCTGTTTTATTCTCTAATTATTTTTTCAATTAATAAAATAATCAAAAAACAATAAGGGAATATGAATATAGAATAGCAATTATCTTATCCCATTCGGAAGGATCTCACTTCATAATTATCTATGACTGTTTATGTCTCTAGCATGACTACTTGATGAAATTTGGAGGAAAGTGGGATAAATGGCCGATACTACTGGAAGGATTCCTCTTTGGATAATAGGTACTGTAACTGGTATTCTTGTGATCGGTTTAATCGGTATTTTCTTTTATGGTTCATATTCTGGATTGGGTTCATCTCTTTAGTAATGTAGTAATCGGATGAACTGACTTTAAGAAATGAAAGCAGAGGAACTCAACGGGATCTGCTCGAATCCGACAAGAAAGGGGGATAGGTCCCGTTGAGCTTCAATAATCATAATCCATAGAAATGAAAAATGGATAAATTTTCCGATGGTTCAATAAACTTCATTTTCTTTCTGATGATGTTTTTAAAAGATTTTCTTCATTAATCAATTTACAACATCTGTTCCTCGACAATATCTGTCGATACTTGTAAACGGTTAAAAGAAAGGAGCAAATCGCTTGATTTCATTTCCTTTTTCTGGATCCCACAATCACAATTTTATTCGATAATTTAATTAACTATAAATCTAATTAATTAGATTTATAGTTAATTAGATTTATAATTAATTAGATTGGATTATTCATTTTCTATCGATCCGATATCATGCGAAACCCTTACCGACTACTAGTATTTAGTATTCTAGTTTAGAATAGAATATAACAAATTTGAATTCTTCTTTCTATTTAGAACGAAGTTCGTTGAAGAACTTCTATTTGCTCAAAAGGGTTACCTCTCTTTTTTGTTTTTCTATTATCCCGAGACTTTTGATATTAATATGGAAAAAATCTTTTTTGTAATAAATAGAAAACGAAAAAAAAAGACTCTAATAAGAATAAACCCGGACAAACAAAATTGAAACAAATAATGGGAATCTTTGACAAACCAGATCAAGAAGCATCATTATTTCGATAAAAGCAAGAAAGGAATCTAGGAATAAAAAGAATTCTCTTTATCGGAAAAAAATAGAAAGAAGCAAAGAGCCCTTCATAATTTTTTGATCATAGAGAATCGCATAATTCGAATTGAGTTCTTTTTCCAAACTTAATATGTTGATAAATCCACGGACTTAGAAATTCATTTCGAACAATTGAACCTTCTCAAACTGTTTCTTTTTAAGAACCAAAAAGATTTGTGCCAAAATAACAGATGCCAAAAAGAACAATAGGCCTTGTACACGTAATGGATCTTGAAGTACTATTTCGGCATCTCCCTGACCGAATCCGCCCACATTCGGATTACTAGTTAATGGTTGATCGAGTTTGATAGATTTGCCCTCTGAAACAAGAAGTTCTGGTCCTGGAGGTATGATATCAATCAATTCACGTCCATCAGATGCATCCAATATGGTTATTTCGTACCCCCCCTTTTCTTTTCGTATGATTTTTCTTACTATACCTGCCGCTGTAGCATTATAAACATTATTATTACTCTTGCTCCCGTCCGGAAAAATCTGCCCCCTACCCCTGTTCCCGCCTACATATATGGGATATTTTAAGAAATGGGCATCTCTCTTAGTAGCGGGATCCGGGGAAAGAATAGGAAAAGTTATTTCACTATATTTTTGACCAGGAACGGGGCCTACCACAAGAATATTTTTTTTATTAGGTCGATAGCTCTGAAAAGAAAGATTTCCTATCTTTTCCTTAATCTCGGGCGAAATACGATCGCGGGGGGCCAACTCAAACCCTTCGGGTAAAATAAGAACAGCCCCCACATTCAAAGCTCCCTTTTTGCCATTAGCAAGAACTTGTTTCAGTTGCTTATCATAAGGAATTCGAACAATTGCTTCAAATACAGTATTGGGAAGTACCGCCTGTGGAACCTCTATTTCCACGGGCTTATTTGCCAAATGGCAATTGGCGCATACAATACGGCCAGTTGCTTCTCGGGGATTTTCATAACCTTGCTGTGCAAAAATGGGATATGCATTTGAAACGGATGCTCGGGTTATTATAAATATCATGAGTGATACGAAAATGGATCGAGTAATCTCTTTCTCTATCCACGAAAAGGCATTTCGAGTTTGCTTTCTAGTTTGCATGGTACAATCATTGATCCTGAAAATTTCTACAATAAAATTTGGTAGGTCGCTAATCTAGTTCCCTATCCACAATTCTGCTATTTACTAAAAAAATGGGACTGGAATAGAGAACGAATCCCTGGATCGGTAAAAATAATAAGTCAGATTTCGAATCTTTAGCTTATGCACAAAGTAACAAATATTCTAATTGAATCCGGTTGATCATTTTTTCAACCCTTCATTGAATGATAAATCACTACAAGTGACGGAGATACGCGATTTAAATAAAAGAAGATCCAATATTTAAAAATTGCATCTAAAATAACTGGACAAATGGAAACAAGAACGGATCTAATTTGATCATTTTGAGCGAATCCAAAATCCTTATAGACCAAAGCAATCATTAATTCCCAACCTTGGGTTGAATGGTATCCGAAGAAAAAATCAGCTAAGAAAAGAATCGAAAAAGCTTTTAGTGTATCACTTAAGTTATAGAAGAATTTTTGAACCCAAGAGTTAAGAATAAAAAGTTCGTCATTACCTAAAATAGAATAAACACTTAGAATAATGAAATAGATTATATTTGTCGAGAAGTGAAAAATCGTCTGGATACGATCCTGATTGTATGTTTTGATCAATTGAATCGTTTCCATGTATATTCCGATACGAAGTTCTTGTAGACGCGTTTCCGGGTATTCTTTTAGCATTTCATCCAGGATAAAAAGTTCCTCTAATTCGATAAATGTTTTGAGAAGACTCTTTTCTTGAATATCGTTCAAGAGAATTTCGGATTTACTAGTATTCCACCAATTAGTAACCCAAGATTCAAAACCCTTCTTAAATAAGAAAGAGATCCACCAGGGCAAAAAGACTATAGAGATAAAGGGAATGAATGTTTTCTTTTTTGCCATTTTTCGTCTTTAATGAACTCCCCTCATTCGGCAACGCCGACTCTATATGATAATAATATCTCTCTGAAGCATAAGTAAGTCATAGCGATTAGAACGTATTCCCCCCATTTTTTTATTTACAATTAGAAAATCATCCCTTGAACTTGAATTTCGAAAGAATACAGAATAAGAAGGGGAAAGAGTCCACTTCAAATTCGAATGAAAAAAAAAGGATATTGTTTTCAGATATATTCTTTGCTAAAATTCGAAGCAATCGCCCCCTTTCGATGAATGCACGAAAAAATACCTTCAAGTAATTAATATTACTAGGATTTCGAAACGAAAGAGCGTCTTCTCTATCAAGATATCAAAAAAAAACAAATCAAAATTTTATATTTCGAAATCCTTTGGTATATAAGACGAATTCTTGACTTTATTTGTATTTATTTTATTTCATTTTTTACTGAATTAAGTTGAGTGGATGTACGCACGCATAAAAACCTTTTTTGCAGACAAAAACAGTTTGGCTATTTCGTGTCCATCTGCTTTGGTCCGAATGGGGATTCTGAAAAAACTTCAGTTAAATTATGGTATAGGAAAAAGAAGAATTCTTTCGAAAGCATTCATTCTTCCCTTGAGTTTTTTCAAAAAATTTCAATTGGTACACGCAAGAAATAAGCCAATTCGGCAGCTTTTTGTTCAATCTCTCGCGGAGTCAAATTTTCATCGGTACGAGTCAAAGGAATGGCTCCCTGTCCTCTGATTTCCATATAAAGTACACGACGAAGAGAAATACCCTCTTTCACCTCTATTCTGATGGACTGAACGTCTTTCATAAGGAATCGGAGGAAAATGCGACGATTTTTTCCAGGAAATCCCCAACGAAAAATACACACCATTCCTTCTTTTCTATCGAATCGATCATAACCACTACCTATATTCCACCAAATTGTGGACCACAAATAGGAGCTAATAAATAGACCCGCGATACCATAGAAAGACATCACGAGCCCCTGCGGAAAAAAAATTATTTCATGAGATGGAAATAAGGATATCAAATTCCTACCAAGATAACTAGAAGTTCCAACCAATAAGAATCCTAATGAACCTAAAAAAATAATAAGGGACCACCATAAATTACTTGTTTTTCGAGACCCCGCTATAAGTTCTATCCATATATGTTTTGATCGCCAACTCATACTAGATCGCGTTTCATTTTATTAAAATTAGGAGAATAACCCAAATGAATTTGACTTGACTTTTTTTCCGAAGTAACTCTCATCAATTAGCACTATTCTGACGTGAACCTTTAGGAGTAAGTCATCGAATTGCTTAGAGATCTAAATAAAAATGCATGAGATTTTCCCCCATCCTATCTAAAAAATTTTCTTTCTTTGAAGGTGAATAAATAAGGAAACCATTGTAATTGCCGGAAATATTAGACCCGTTAACGGAACAAAAATAGAGGGAAAGTTGCTGAAAGTTGTCATAGAATCGGTACCTCGATTTCATATCATATTTGTACCTGTTATTTCTATTTATTGTTATCTTATTTCCATTTTTTGTTATTTTAATAGTCAGATCTTTTACCTGTTATTGTTATATTAGGATTTTTCTAATCATTCTAATTCCTATAGAATTGTGTAGAGAATTTGACTAAATATATCTAGGTAAGTATATATATATATATAATATATATATAATATATATATATATATAATAAGTGGCATAGATATCTACTCTATACTATATAACTATATATGCTAGAAAATAATTTGAGAAGTAATATCCGTATCTATTCTGTACATATAGATATATAAAATAGATTCAGTACGGGGGATGTAGAACTAAATAAATGGTTTTTTTCTTTCTTTTTTTACAAGAACTTATATGTATGATAATCCCCCCCTTACTGCCCCTCTCTTCTTTATTTCTTTTTTTTTTTTATTATTTTGTTATATTACCCTTTTCTGTTTTCTTGTCTTTTAATTAGATTCTTGTCTGATAATTAAAAGATTATCATTTTATTATAATATAAAAAGATTAAAAAAAAAGGGGGAGGATTCTTAGTCAAAATAGAGATTCTCATAAAATATATAAAAATGAAAAACGCTATAGTGATATCTTTTTCTATAGCTATAGAAAAAGATAATCTATATTTCTATCGATTTAAATAATCAAAAAATTAAATAAATAAAGAATAAGGGAATATAAAATCTTTTTTTCGTCTCCAATTTCGCCGAAGAATGAATTCTTTGGACTTCGAATTTTTTTCTATATTTTGATTTGCTTCCTATGAACTAAATTTAATTTCTACTCGTTTGTCACAAAAAAAAAATAAATGAATTTAAGGTTCTACTTGATTTCATTTTCATTTGAAGTCAAAGAAAGTAAAGCGTAGAGTTTTTTTAACAACTGACTCAGAACATCCTTTAAAAGATTACGTGGTACGACTGGATCGAATAAGCCTTTATCAAATAAATATTCAGTCTCTTGTGAACCCTCAGGTACTCTTATTTTCAACGTTTCTTCAATTACTCTTTTCCCAGCAAATGCAACGTAGGCGTGGGGTTCGGCAATGATGATATCCCCCAACATACCAAAACTGGCTGTGACCCCACCAGTAGTAGGAGATGTAAGGATTGAAGTATAAAATGATTTTCTATTTGATTTGTAATCACATAAAGCCGAAGATATTTTAGCCATTTGCATCAAGCTCAAATTTCCTTCTTGCATGCGTGCTCCTCCGGAAGCACACACTAGAATAAGAGGTAAAGATTGCTTGGTAGCATACTGAATTAGACGGGTTATTTTCTCGCCGACTACAGATCCCATGCTACCCCCCAAAAAGTTGAATTCCATAAATCCAATTGCTACGGGAATCCCTTTTATTTGACCTGTTCCCGTTTGAACAGCTTCTTTCAATCCCGTCTCTCTCTGATAAAAATCAATACGATCCACATACAGCTTTTTTTTTTCAAAGATGAAATCCTCATCCGAATCACACCGAGGACGATTCTCTAGAGACTGTAAAAACAGATCACGATCATAAGAGTCAGAAACTTCAGAGAATATTTCATCACGACCCTTATCTGAATTTTGATCATCTCCATCCAGTTGTTTTCGATATAGTTCGTTTTCTTCATGGTTTTTATTATCTTCAAAGGATTCGTCCTCCAAATCCCATCCAATGGGATCCAGAGCGACCATGTCCTCATCCATTGAATTCCAAGTACCCTGGTCGACCGAGAGTTCTATTCTCTCTGGGCTGCCCATTTTTAGGTAAAACCCGCAATGTTCACAAATATTCATTTTTGATTTCAAAACTGTTTTATAATTTAATTGATAACAATCTTCGCAGAGAACCCACAAGTGGCTATATTTGTGAGTTACATCTAGATCATTAGAACTCTCGTTCTCACTAATATTTCTTCTTTCATAGTCTTCGTCCTCTGAATCCGATTCAATCGGATACATATAGACTTGGTGAATCGAATTTGGGATGAAAACGCGATTATCCCAATCATTCAAATTCCAACTAGAACCGTCCGAAGTTATGCGACTATCAAGATCTTGGTTCAAAGTATTTATAAACATGAGCCCCCTTTTTGTTTTGTGAGGTTTTACAATTCAAAATAAGGAACTTCCTCTTTCACTAATATTTCTTTCTTCATGATGAAAAAAACTAAGAAATATGAATTTCGAATTTTAGAAGAAATTGAGCTTAATTATGCCAGTTCTCTCTCATTTTCAACGAAAGCAAACAAGATTGAGTTGTTCCCAGATCTTTGAGCTTTGCCTCGAATCATTAGGTTTAGACATTATTCGATTCGGAGATGTTGAATCCTTTCAAACATGGAAGCAACAGATTCTTTTTGAATTTATGTTTCTATTAAGGAATCCTATGAATAGTGGATTCCCGCACGATAGACTTTTGAGCGAAATAATTTGACAAATTCCAACAAATTCTTTCTTGAATTCAATCTTTTCAATTTCCGTCTTATTCAATTTCATTTGACTTATAACTAAACCATAGATCCGTATATATTTGCGCAAAAAACTAGAGCTAGACCATAAAATATACTATTTACACCGCTAACTCGCCCTCCTCTCCCCTCAAGAAAAAGAAAGACACGGACTAAGACAAAGTCTAAAACCATGCTGACCTTCCTTAGATTAATATTATTAAATTTTAAAGATTGAAGAAAATCCGGTAAAATGCCAAAAAGTGCATAAGATTGACTCCCTATGCGTGAGAGATAGCATTACAATATGCAAGCCAAACCAAGCACCAAGCCTGCTTAGCTCAGAGGTTAGAGCATTGCATTTGTAATGCGAAAGTCATCGGTTCAATTCCGATAGCCGGCTTTTCTCTATTTGTTTTTCTTTTTTTACATAATTCAAAATCTCTTTTGATCAATTAAAAACCAGTCCCCCTTGCCAACTCCACTCCAACCGACGATTCTCCCCCCGTTTTTTATGTAGTACAATACCTCAGTTAGCGGATTTCACTGCATTTATGATATTTTCGATTTCGTTTAGTTTTAATTTAGGTTTATGAAATAAAAAAAAGGAGTCTTTATGTCACGTTACAGAGGGCCGCGTTTCAAAAGAATTCGACGTCTGGGAGCTTTACCAGGACTAACTAGTAAAGGGCCTAGAGCCGAAAGTGATCTTAGAAATAAATCGCGCTCCGGTAAGAAATCTCAATATCGTATTCGTTTAGAAGAAAAACAAAAATTGCGTTTTCATTATGGTCTTACAGAACGGCAATTGCTTAAATACGTTCGTATCGCAGGAAAAGCTAAAGGGCCAACCGGTCAGGTTTTACTCCAATTACTTGAAATGCGTTTGGATAACATACTTTTTCGGTTGGGTATGGCTTCTACCATCCCTCAAGCCCGCCAATTAGTTAATCACAGACATATTATGGTTAATGATCGTATAGTAGATATACCAAGTTATCGCTGTAAATCTCAAGATATTATTACAGCGCGAGATAAACAAAAGTCTCGAGCTCTGATTCAAAATTCTCTCGAGTCATCCCCCCACGAGGAATTGCCAAAACATTTGACCCTTCACCCATTCCAATATAAGGGATTAGTCAATCAAATAATAGATAGTAAATGGGTTGGTTTTAAAATAAACGAATTGCTGGTTGTAGAATATTATTCTCGCCAGACTTAAACCTAACTAACAAGTGCTCATACATTTTTTCCTACCTTCGTATAAGTAAAGGGGTCAAGAAAACATAAGGGGTTTGGTCCAGGGATCTCTCTCTCATTCATGTATCATAGACATAGATCGGGTAGGGGTATTCTCATTTCTTGCCCACCCCTTCCCAGCATTTTCCATACCACAGAAATTCTGAAAAAAAATGCATATCGAATTTGGAAGAACGGCATGCATTCTTATTTGATCCAGTGTGGTAAGTAAGATTGGCGAATTCGGTAGAATTAGGTAAAGGTACGGAAAGAGAGGGATTCGAACCCTCGGTAAACAAAAGTCTACATAGCAGTTCCAATGCTACGCCTTGAACCACTCGGCCATCTCTCCCACATAATGATTATGGACCAGAAAGGGGGTAACTAGTGAGTTATTCATATTTGTTTTTTATTTGGAAGGTAGATGAAAGGTACATACAATCAATTCGAAATATAAAAATAGAAAACTTTTTCTTTTATGAAAATAAAAGAAAAACCCTTGGAGAATGTTGAATAAAGAATATTTTTTTTTATGAGTCTATTTTATTTTTATGTTATTTCGTACTGTAAATTCCTCTGTTTGTGGGATTCTTTTCTCACGAGAGGCAATTCAAAGAAATTAGAGAATGGATTCTATGCCTAGATCTCGTATAAATGGAAATTTTATTGATAAGACTTTTTCAATTGTAGCCAATATCTTATTACGAATAATTCCGACAACTTCCGGAGAAAGAGAGGCATTTACCTATTACAGAGATGGTGCGATTTGATTATTAAATTTCTAGATCTTTCTATTTTTCATTTCCCACTCTCAGTCTTAGGACATTATTTGATTCGGTATAGAAATAAAAAGATTTTTGAAAAAAAAAGATCTACGCTTGCTGAGGGTGAAGTTTGTAAATAAAACAATTAATTCCTTCTGTCGTGTATTCCCGATTAATGCAGCCTCGGATACTTTTTGATTTCGAGTATTAAGCAAAGGGTTTTACCTATGCCTGTGGATTAGATCAACACTACTCCACTAGTCAAAGTGGGCAGCATAGGGGAAGAAGCACTACGCCTTGGAATCAACAATAGGAAAACTTTGATTAATTTCATTTTGCCCCGCCCCTACAGGGATCGGGACTAAGAAGAATGGTTGGGACAACAAAGATCCATCTCGTTTGTATTTTGCATACCCGGATAACCATCGAAGACTGTTGAAGTGAATAATTCCCAGAAAGAAAATAAAGTGGCGTTGAGGACAAAGAAATTGTTGAAGTTACCATCGTTTTTATCCAGTATCAACATATTTGGTGTTAATAAAAGATCTTTTACAGGAAGGTTGGCTAGAGATTTCTTGTAAAAACACTAGCCCCACTCAGTTCATAAGGAGAATATTGCATTTTTTATTCTATGTATTTTGCTCATTATGCACATAAAAAAAGGAGGAGCCGTATGAGGTGAAAATCTCACGTACGGTTCTGGAACGGAGATTCTGTAAACATATAATGTCGACCGTAACGGATGTCGGCTCAATCTGAAG